TTATAATCGAGGTATGGGCTCGAGAGCTTATTTTAGCTTATTTTATTAATTAGTATAAAGTACACTAAATTTTGATTTTAGAGGGGCAAGTTTAATTTTGTATTAATAATATTTTATTTTACAATATAAAATGTGGTTTTAAAAAAAATTTGATCTTGGTTTTTAATTAGAAAAAAATAGCTTAGTTGGGGTTATAAAGACTTGGGGAGAGGGCCACTAAGGAACTTTTTACAAATTTTGAAAAAAAAATAAAGTATTTTTTAATACACAGGTTAAAAATATGCCAGCAGCCGCGGTTATATGTTTTGTGATTTTAATAGCAGTAATTGTTTATAAGGATTTTTAATAAAGTATTTGTTAGGTAAAATTATTTTAAATAAGATGAAAAGTTTATTTATAGCTTAGTGTTTTTAAGTAAACCAAGATTAGATACCTTGTTATTTTAAACATGATTTTTGAGAAGAATTTCACTAAATAAAATTTAAAATATTTGACGGTAAGCAACTTATCAGAGGGGATTGTTCATTAAAAGAAAGTACCCTATAAAACTTTACTTTAAAAATTTATAAGTTTATATATCGTCGTTGTTTGTTATTTTAGATTTATTTAAAACTATTTCTTGAGATAAAATTCAGATCTAAATATAACTTATTTTAAAGAATGAATACTCCACTTTAGTTAGATTTTTCTGAATAAGAGATTAAATTTTTTTATTTTATCGAATTTGAAAGTAAAAAAATTTTTTTGAATAACTAAGTAGCTTGTGTACATATCGCCCATCATTCTTTTTCAAAAAAGAAAAGTTGTAACATAGTGAGTAAATTGGAAAATTTACTTGATTTTCGGCTTTTGATAAATTCACTTACAACGAATTTTTGTCTTTTGATAAGACTAAGCTGTTTAAATTTTATTATTTAATTAGATTTTCTTTTATAAAAAATTATAATTTAACTTTAAGGGTACTCGTGAGAGGCTTTTAAAAAAATTTTTGAACTTTAAAACTTAAGTGTTTTGTGGGTAAGGATTTATTAAACTTTAAAGATTGTGTTCTTTTTCCCGAATTAAACTATTATTTTTATAAAAAGGATTTGAAACTGTAGAAAAATTTTTTTAAAAAATATAAAAAGACAGTAAAACGCTATGAAGTTTAAGATATCTGGTTATTTAAGTTTCCAATTAAGTTGGAATTATGTTTATAAAGGTTTGTAAAGAAAAGTTTAGTTTTCTTTTAAAATTTCAAAGAAAACCTTGCCATAATAAATTTTCCTTAATAGTTAATGGTGCTTAGTATAGTTTTATAACTAAAAAAATTTTTTTGTCTTCTTTTTTCTTGTCTAGAATTAAAATAATTGACAAAATATTTGTTGAAAAAATAATGATAAAATGAGTAGTTTGAACAAATTTGCATTAAAAAATTTTACAAATAAATACAGCGACTGTTTAGCAAAAACATAGTTTTTTGAATCTATTTAAAAAATTTGTTCTGCCCAATGAAGCATTACACTTTAAATGGCCGTAGTTTCCTATGCAAAGGTAGCATAATCATTTGTTACTTAATTAGTAACTTGTATGAAAGAATTAACGCTGTGTTATTTTCTTAAGGTAAATACAATGAATTTGGATTGTATGTTAAAATACATATTTTATAAAACTAGACGAAAAGACCCTATTGAGCTGCATTAAGAGTTTTTAATTTAGCTGGGGCGGCTTCTGTAATCACATTTCATGTTATAAATTTTTTGAAAAAGATCCTTTATTTTAAAAGATATAAGAAAAGTTACCTTAGGGTTAACAGCGTAATTTTTTAGACGAGTTCTAATCATTTAAAAAGCTTGCGACCTCGATGTTGGATTAAATTTACCTTTTTGGGCAAAACTAAAAAAGGTTTGTCTGTTCGACAATTAAAAATTTACATGATCTGAGTTCAAACCGGTGAAAGCCAGGTTGGTCTTTATCTGTTTCAAACTTGAAAATAGTACGAAAGGACCTTTTTGAGATTATTGCTTTTCAATTTTACAATATCTTGTTGTAAAAAAAAAAAAACTTTTAATTTAAAAAATTTCAATTGAAACTTTTATTTTTACATTTTTGTTGTTATGGAAGATTGATAGGGCAGAAGAGTGGGCGAGCTCCCAATTTAAAAATTAAAATGAAAGCCATAGTTGGCGCGGGAGAGGGGAAGAACGGTTTTGTTAAGAGTTTTTGGAATCTCTTTGTGCTAATAAAGAGGCTTTAGCCTGCAATAATTGGCGCGGGAGAGGGGAAGAATAACTTTAGTATTGTTTTAAGGGTTACATTTTTTTTGTTGTTATGGAAGATTGATAGGGCAGAAGAGTGGGCGAGCTCCCAATTTAAAAATTAAAATGAAAGCCATAGTTGGCGCGGGAGAGGGGAAGAACGGTTTTGTTAAGAGTTTTTGGAATCTTTTTGTGCTAATAAAGAGGCTTTAGCCTGCAATAATTGGCGCGGGAGAGGGGAAGAATAACTTTAGTATTGTTTTAAGGGTTACATTTTTTTTGTTGTTATGGAAGATTGATAGGGCAGAAGAGTGGGCGAGCTCCCAATTTAAAAATTAAAATGAAAGCCATAGTTGGCGCGGGAGAGGGGAAGAACGGTTTTGTTAAGAGTTTTTGGAATCTTTTTGTGCTAATAAAGAGGCTTTAGCCTGCAATAATTGGCGCGGGAGAGGGGAAGAATAACTTTAGTATTGTTTTAAGGGTTACATTTTTTTGTTGTTATGGAAGATTGATAGGGCAGAAGAGTGGGCAAGCAACCTAGTGTCAGGAACGGGTGAGTTAGCAGGGCGGGGACCTATAAATTTTGGTGTTAAAAACACTTTTTTTTTAAAAAAAAGTGTTTTTAACCTATTTATTTTTAAACGTTAGATTTATAAAATCTGGGTTAATGTTTTCAAAACATTGTTGAACGTTTAGAGGAAAAGGAATCATGAGAAGTAGGATAGCGTAAAGATTATACTTAGTGAGAGATATGGTTCTTCAACGGGTTTTATTCCTAATCATGTAAGGAACAAGAAAATTGCCCCAAGAGTTCAGAATCTTAATGATTGAAAATGGGATTTAGGGTGTTGAGTTTTTTTGTTTGTAAATAAGAAGATGAATAGAATTATAATAGATATTAGTAGGGCTACGACTCCTCCTAATTTGTTAGGTACTGCTCGTAAAATGGCGTAAGCAAATAAGAAGTATCATTCTGGTTGAATGTGTGCGGGGGTTACTAGTGGGTTTGCTGGGGTAAAGTTGTCTGGGTCTATGAAGAAGAATGGAATTCTTAAATTAGTTATAATGAATACGATGAAAATTAGAAGTATTCTTGTCAGGTCTTTTATGAGAAAGTAGGGGTGGAATGGAATTTTGTCTGTACTGTTTTGTATTCCTAGCGGGTTTGATGATTTATTCTCGTGTAGGAAAACTAAATGTATGATGACTAGGAATAAAATAATGAATGGAAAAAGGTAATGTAAGGAGAAAAATCGTCCTAACGTGGAGTTTCTTACTGAGAATCCTCCTCAAACCCATTCWACTAATGAAACTCCAATATAAGGGACTGCGGATAACAGGTTTGTAATTACGGTTGCTCCTCAGTATGACATTTGGCCTCATGGAAGAACGTATCCTAAGAAGGCCGTTAATATTGAGATTAGGAAGATTGTAATTCCAGAAGATCAGGTTATTTTTAGTGTGAATGATCGAAAGTAAAGGCCTCGACCAATATGGACATAGATGGCTATGAAGAATAGAGATGCTCCATTTGCATGTAAAAGACGAATCAGTCATCCTGATCAAATATCTCGTATAATGTGATCTACGCAGTTAAATGCTACTATAATATTTGATCTATAGTGTATTGCTAAAAAGATGCCAGTTAAAATTTGAAGACTTAGACATATTCCTAAGAGGGATCCAAAATTTCAGAGGTGTGTAATGTTGGATGGAGCGGGTAAGTCTACTAGAGAGGCGTTTATAATTTTCAGTAGCGGAAGGGATTTTCGTTTTGTCATAAGTGTTAATTTTTAGAGGACTTTTACTTTTTGCACACAGGTTTATTGTTCTAAAGAGTGTTGCCATTAGATAAATCATTATTATAATGAAAAAGTTATTTAGAAAGATATTAAAGATATTGGGAAAAAAGAAATTTTCTTTTGTGTGTAGAAGCGGAGTGGGGGTGAGATTGTGTAATAGTATTACCGATGCTCCTAGTGTTATTAATCCTTTTGTAAAGTTTACTGATTCTTTGAATAGTTCGTTGGGGGTAAGAGCAGTTAGGTAAATAAAAATAATTAAAAGTCCCCCTAAGAAAATTAAGATTAGTATAAAAGCATTTCACATGTTTCATATGCTTATATAGATGAAAGTAAGAACTCTTAATCTTTGGGTGACTAGACATAACATTAGAAGTAATGGGTGCTTAAATATAAAAATCAGGAATAGGCATATAATGGTGAGGGTGTAGCTTTCTTTTATAACACAGGTTGTTGAATATTATTATTCTATTAAAGTCTGTGCAGTTCTAAATATTAATATTTATGATATACAAAATCATTGTTTTGCTTTAAACTATAAGAACAGATTAGATGAATTATTTGCCCTAAGGGCCTTCCCATAATGAAATTATGTTGTAATATATCTATACTAAAATAATTAAATTGATCTTTAAAAGAAGAATATTTCTTATTATTTTAGATAACAACTAAATGCTTTTTCAGCCACTTTTAATGTGATGAGATTTGTATTTCTACAATTTTGAGTTGACAACTCAAGGTTATTTGGTTTAACTAAAATTTCGAGCAAATTATTTTGCTTCTTTGAAGTAAAAATTCAATGCTTTTATTTTAAGCTTTCAAAAATTTTTACAGTATTACTATAACTGAAAGTATACCAAATATAAGGAAAGCTAGTGTGGATCTTTTCTCTTCTAGAGGGTTTGTTCACAGAATCTGGGCTGTTCGATTGTAAAAGCTTATGTAAAATGTGCGGGTATAAATAAAAAAATCGATAGTTGCTGTTATTATTAAAATACAGATTATTAAGAATAGTGTCATGGAGGCTATCTCTCTTACGATTATTATTTTTGGATAAAAGCCAATTAAAGGGGGTATTCCTGCTAATCTTAATATAAGGACTCTTCAAAAAGATTTTATGTTTCTTTTATAGTAAGCTTGTGTTAGGTTTGGAATAAATATTTTTCAAATCAAGAAAATTGTGACGAAATAGATAAATATGTAAATAATCCAGATTCTTTTGTTTGTTCATAGGGCTATTAATAGTCATCCGCCATGAGAAATTCTCGAATAAGCGAGAATTATTTTAATGTTATTTTGTATTATATTAGATACTGATCCTATGACACATGTTGCTACTACGAATAGAAAGAATAGTTTCCTCTTAGAATTTCTTAAAAATAAAAGGAGAAATGGTTGTAATTTTTGGAATGTTAATAAAAGTGTTATTGGGGTCGTGCTTATTTTTGCCATAATAGGGGGGAATCAGGAGTGTAAGGGGGCAACAGATAGTTTTACTATTAATGCGATAAGACATGTGTTAAAAATTTGGCTCTCTTTAATTAGGATCTGATTTTGCAGAAATCCAAAAATTAATAAAATCGATGAGATGGCTTGAATAAGAAAGTAGGTTACAATAGCTTCAATCGATGTTTTTCTTTTATCATTCATAAGAGGAATAAATGTTAAAGTTGTTAGTTCTACTGAAATTCACAATAAAAATCAGTGATTTCTGGACAGGAAGAGAAGGAATCTTCTAATGTAGAAAAAAATTACAAAAGGTAAGGTTTTTCTTATAAATAAATTTTTTTATTTTTGATTTTTATCAAGGCTTTTTTATGCTAGCTTATTTATTTTTGTTGGCAGAATTTATAATGCGTTAAGTTTAGGACTTAAAAATGTTTTATAACACAACATTGTGCCTGAAAAAGGGTTATCTTGATAGGATAAATTATAAGTTTTTTCTTTGTTTTTAGGGTGGCAGATTAAGTGCAAAGATTTTAAGAGTCTTTTATAATGTTAAAGTTTCCTAAAAATTTTCATTAGAGGTGTCGTGTCTTTTGTGGAGGTTTTTCTTTTTGTTTTAATTTCTGTGGCTTTTTTGACACTTTTGGAGCGTAAAGTTTTAAGGTACACCCAAATTCGTAAGGGACCTAATAAATTGGGGATTGCTGGTGTGCTACAGCCTTTTTCAGATGCTATTAAATTGTTTTCTAAGGAGGATTCTTTTCCTCGTCTCTCTAACGTTTTATTATTTTGAATTAGTCCTTTTTTTGGATTTTTGCTAGCTATGTTGGTATGAAGATGCTTACCTTTGACATGAGGGTTAGTGGATATACAATTTGGTATTTTATTTTTTTTATGTTGTGTAGGGTTGAGGGTTTATAGGATTATTTTTTCTGGATGGTCTTCAAATTCAAAGTATGCTCTTTTAGGGGGTCTACGCTCTGTGGCTCAGACAATTTCGTATGAAATTGTAATGGCTTTTATTTTACTCTGTTTAATGTTTGCTGCTAAGAGGTTAAGATTAAAAAAAGTTTTATCTTTACAAGAAGAGTTTTGTTTTTTTTTTCTGCTTCCTTCTGTCTTTGTTATCTTTTTTGTGTCTTGTGTAGTTGAAACTAATCGGGCCCCCTTTGACTTGGCTGAGGGTGAATCTGAGCTTGTCTCTGGTTTTAATGTTGAGTACGGGGGGTTAAAGTTTGCGCTTATTTTTATAGCAGAGTATGCCATAATTATCTGAATAAGAATGTTGTGCAGAATTTTATTTTGCGGCCAAGGGTTTTTGGTTTCTTCTTTCCTGTTGATTGTTGTTTTCCTTTTTCTTCGCTCTTCTTATCCTCGTATTCGTTATGATTTTCTTATAGATACTACATGAAAAAAATTTTTGCCTGTTGTTTTACTTTTATATTTTTGGGCCTGGGTTTTGTGATAGTTAGAGGCTTGTCAAGTAAGATGGCTGAAAAAGGCAATAAATTGTAGATTTATTCATGGTATCAACCTCTTTCTTTAAATATCAAAAGCTATGTTGCAAACTTAGTATTAGGCTCTGTTCCTTATTTAAAAATAAATTTACTTATTTAAGTGTTTGAAACACTTTAGTTTTTATTAACTTAATTTTTAAATTAAATCGTTGTCAGAAATAGTTTAAATTCTAAAATTTAAGTTTTGGAGGCTTGAGATATTTTTTTTTCTGAAGCTTATTAGTTTCAAACTTTAATAAGCAATTTCTGTTGTAAGTAGAATAATGGTTCTGTTTGTTTTTTTAGCCCTGATTAAAAAATTAAAGTTTTTATTGCCTGTTTTAATCTTATTAGAATTTGTTATGCTTTTGATTTTTTTACTTCTAAATATTTACATTGGTGAAAATGGCTCCCAAGACAGGTTTTTGCTTTTACTATTTCTTGTGGTAGTTTCAAGTGAGTCTGTTTTGGGTTTGGTTGTTTTTGTTATAGTAAGCCGTCAGATAAGTAAAGATTATATTTCTCTTTTTTCAGTTTTAAAATTTTAAGTTTATTTTTGGTTCTTTCTTGTGTTTTTTGGAATTTTCAAAAGTTATATGTATTTATAATAAGTGTTGTAACACTTGCAGGAATTTTAATTGTCAAAAGTTCGGCCTTGGGATTTTGTTTTTACGGGGGTTTGGGAGATAAACTTTCTTTTTTATTAGTTTTTCTCACACTGTGGTTATTTACGGTTCTTTATTTTATGAGAAGTAAATATGAAATTGCTATAAAAAACGTTTCTCTTTACTCAGCTATATTAACAGTTCTTTTGTTGTGTTTAGTAGCTAGATTTTTAGCTAAGAGTTTATTAGTGTTTTACATTTTTTTTGAGTTTTCCCTTATCCCTCTCTTAGGGTTGATTGTTGGGTGGGGGTATCAGTGGGAGCGAATTCAGGCCTCTTTTTATTTAATTTTATATACTGTTGTAGGTTCTCTTCCTCTCCTTTTTGTTATTATAACTATAATAAAATCAAAAACTCTGGAGTGATTTTCCGGTATACTGATAAGTTCATTCAGGGGGGAGGGACTCAATTTACTCTTGTTATTTATTGTTATAGTTAGAATAATGATTAAACTTCCTCTGTTTGGTGTTCATTTGTGATTACCAAAAGCTCATGTCGAAGCCCCTGTTAGAGGCTCTATGGTTTTAGCCGCAGTTATACTTAAGTTTGGTGTTTACGGAGTTTATCGATTTTTTTTTTTCTTTACAAGAATTTTAATTTTTCAAAGTTCTATTCTGGTTTCCTTCTTGGTTTTAGGTGCATTGTTAGCAAGGGTTGTAGCAAGGCGACAGTCTGATATTAAATCTTTAGTAGCATATTCTTCTATTAGTCACATAGGAATTTTAATGAGAGGTGTGGTTTTTAGTGGAGTTTCTGCCCTTAAGGGTTCTTTCATTATCTTATTATCTCACGGGTTTTGTTCCTCCGCCCTTTTCTTCCTCGTAAACTTTTTTTTCGAGCGATCCTTTTCTCGTCAAGTTGTTAATTTGAGGGGGGAAATGAGAATGTTTTATGGGGTTGGGTTTTGGTGATTCTTGTTTTTGGCTAGAAATTTTTCAGCGCCTCCTTTCTTAAGGTTGATAGGTGAGTTATTAGTTTTTTTTCAAGGCACTATAATCGATCTCAGTCTTATGGTTATCTTTATGGTGATTAGGTTGATGGTTGCATACTTTTGTATTTTTATTTACAGGAGCGTTCTACACGGTAAATCTTTTTTTCATTGGAGACAGGTTACCCCTAACGACTCTCTTTTTTTAGTTTTAGTTTTCCATATTGTTCCTTCCGTTTTTCTCGTTTTAAAACCAGAGTTGATTTGATTTTGTTAGTATAGTTAAGGAAAACAGATGTATTGTGGTTACACTAATGAATGTAAAATTCTGCTAACAATTTTATGAGGAGCAGGTGTTTTGGGTCTCTTTTCCTTAATTTTTTTAAGGATTAGCTTTTTTGATATTTTATGAGTAATGGAGTGGACATTGTTAAATTTGTTTGACTTTAATTTTAGGTTTGTTTTTATTTTTGATTTTTTTTCTTTTTTTTTTTCGTCGGTTGTTTTAATAATTGCAAGTATGATTTTTATTTTTGGTCAGTATTACATGGACGGTGAGAAGTTTCAGACTGGGTTTATACTAATTTTATTCTTATTCGTAGTTTCAATGCTCTTTCTTGTTTACAGACCTAATTTGATTTCTTTATTATTAGGGTGGGATGGACTGGGTTTAGTTTCTTACTTATTGGTAGTTTATTATAGAAGGTTTTCAAGTTCTGTTGCTGGTATGTTAACTTTTATCCTAAATCGTGTAGGGGATGTTTTTTTTTTGTTGAGTATTAGGCTATTGTCATTAACTGGTAGTTTAGACTTTTTAAATTTCAAAAGGGCTTCTTTTTTGTTAAGGGTTTTGTTATTGCTAACTTTTATAACAAAAAGAGCACAATTTCCATTTTCTTCATGGCTTCCGGCAGCAATAGCTGCCCCAACTCCAGTTTCATCTTTAGTTCATTCTTCTACACTGGTAACCGCAGGAATTTTTCTTATGATTCGCTTTAGAGAGGTTCTTTTTAAAATTAGTCATTTTTTAATTGTTGTTTCTCTTATCACTTTGTTGATAGCGGGCGTTATGGCTTCTAGTGAATGAGACATGAAAAAAACAATTGCTTTTTCTACCTTAAGTCAATTAGGTTTTATAATGTTTTCTTTAAGTTTAGGCATATCTTTATATTGTTTCTTTCATCTTTTATGTCATGCTCTATTTAAGGCATCTTTATTTATGGTTTCCGGGGTGATAATTCATAATATAGATAGAAGTCAAGATTTTCGTAATTTAAATATTTTTTCTCGTATAACACCCTTGATTTCATCAAGGGTAGTAGTGTGTTTGCTTTGTCTTTGTGGTTTTCCTTTTGTATCGGGGTTTTTCTCTAAGGATCTAATTTTGGATGGTGCTAGTATGGGTAGGTTTTTTATATTACTTTTTATATTTGGGGTCTTTTTAACAACAAATTATTCTTTACGATTTTGTTTTTATTCTATAAAGGCCGGAATGTTAAGTCGGATAAAAATATTTATGTTTTATGATGTTGTACTTTATGTTATATTACCTGTATGGGTTTTAATTTCTACTGCTATCTTTTTAGGTTATACATGGTTTCAGGTGTCTACTTTAGTGTTTTCTATCTCTTTATTTAGAAGCATGTGAAAGGGTTGTTATTTTTCTTTTTTTGTTTTGTTGACCTTGGTAGTGTATTTTGTTTGATTTAGGGTTTTCAAGGGTACTTTTTTTAAAAGTTATTTTTTTTGGTCGATGTGATATTTGTATTCTTTAATATCTACTCGCTTCTCTAAATTAATCTTTTATTCTGGGCGTCTTGTTGATACTAGGCAAAGTTGGCTTGAGGTTCTTGGTGCTCAAGGTTTATATAATCGTCTTTTAGCAGGGTCTCTTTTTTTTTCTTCTAGCTTGAATTTTAAGTATGTTTATTTTATTTTTCCTGTGTTTGCGGCTATGTGAGTTTTTTTGTGAAAAAGTAGCTTAAATTTTTTAAAGCCTGACTTTGAAGGAGTCAAGATATATTTTTTTCTTTTTCATAAAAGTTTTCATACTTAATTAGTATAATAGTTAAAGTTAGCGGCTTTATTTTTTAAACTTTTTTTAAACTGAAAAACAAAAATTTTGTAAATAGTTTCGACCTATTTTTTGACGTAAGTCTTTAGTTGGAAAAAGTCAGAGACAATTCTTAAATGCAATCTAAGTTTTATTTTTTAAATATTTTTCCAGCTTCATTCCAGTGCTCCTTGAGACCACTCGAAGAAAAGGCCTCCAATTAGTAAAAATATTAGGATGAAGTTTCTTCTTATATATGAGAAAAATTGGGTTAAATTGGCACCAAATGGGATTGGTATTATGATTGTTACTTCAATATCAAAAATTAGAAAAATCACAGTTACAATAAAGAATCGTAATGAGAATGGTGTTCGTATTTTATGAGAAGGGTCAAATCCGCACTCAAATGATCTTAATTTTTCATATTTTATTTTTATGTTTTGAGGCTTTATAAAAATTGATAAGAATAAAAGAATAAAAATTACAATTGTTACCAAGTAAGCTAGTGACAATAGCATGTAAGATATTCACCTATGAACTTTCTAATTGGAAATTAGATATACTTTATTTATAATAATATCTTAGAAAGATCATCAGTATAAGAAGCCGTAAAGGAACAGTCATACTACATCTACAAAATGTCAGTATCAGATAGCTATTTCAAATCCTACATGATGTGCATTAGAAAACATATTTATTTTATGTCGAATTAGGCAAAAAAATAAGAAGAGCGATCCTACACACACGTGTAGACCATGGAAACCAGTTGCCAGGAAAAAAGCTGATCCAAAGGAGGAGTCTCTAAAAGAGTATGAAGCTTCTCAATATTCTCATCCTTGTAGACAGGTAAAATAAACTCCTAATAGAAGGGTGATAATTAGGTATAATCTTGTTTGTTGTGCTTTTTTTTTAATAATATTATGGTGGCTTAGTGTCACTGTGATTCCTGATGATAGTAAAACAACTGTGTTAAGTAGTGGTACTTGAAAGGGATTAATTGCTTGAATGCCTAGTGGAGGTCAAAGTATTCCTAATTCGAAGTTTGGTCTTAAACTTCTGTGAAAGAATGTTCAAAAAAATCTGAAGAAAAAGAAGATTTCTGATGTAATAAACAAGATTATTCCTCATCGTAATCCATTAACAACTAGGTTAGTGTGATAGCCCAGAAATGTGCTTTCTCGTGACACGTCTCGTCATCATTGGGAACAAGAAAGGATAGTGGCTAAGGTTCTTAAACCGGTAATTGTAAAGTCTTTGTTGACGATTCAGTATACTCTGGAAATTAGGCAAGATATAACGGAAAACCTCGTTAACAGAGGTCAAGGGCTGTAGAATACTAAGTGGAATGGGTGGTGTTGTTTTGTCATAAATTTCTCTTATGTATATTCTAATTAAAATTGTAAAGACATATCTTTGAATAAAAGCTACTGCAATTTCTAGCAAAATTAAGATAATAAGCACTGAAGAGACAATATTTAATATGAAAATATTGTTTGAGCACAGTGCTATTAGGATGTGTCCTGCTGTTATATTTGCAGATAGGCGCACTGATAGTGTGATTGGACGAATAATTTGCCTTGCTGTTTCAATAAGTACTATAAATTGAGATAGAGCTAGAGGTGTGCTTAGGGGTACTAAGTGTCTTAAAAAGTGGTTGGTGTTGTTTGTGCTTCTGAAAATGATAAAGGAGAGTCAGAAGGGAAGGGCTAGAGAGAGTGTGAATAGCATATGGGCAGAAAAAGTGAAGACATAAGGTAAAAGACCGGAAATGTTAATAAGCAGAATCATAATAAATATTCCAATTAATATATTTGTTTTTCCTTGTTTGTTCTTATTGTTTATAGCAGCTAAAATTTCTCCTGAAAGGAATTGTGATAGTTTTTTTCTTAAAATTACATTTCTACGATATGAAAATATATGAATTTGTGTTGAGATAGGGATCAGGCAAATAATTGCTATAATTCAGTAGTTTAGCATCATAATACCTCCTATAGGGTCGAAAGAAGAAAATAGTCTGTTTATTATCAGGTTCAGTTTAATGAGCTTTTAGTAATCTTAGATATTTGTTCCTTTTTTGTAAAATTAGAGATTACTCTAAAGTTTTCTTTTGTTCAAAAAAAAGTTAAGGTTAGGGCGATTAATAGGTAGAAAGGGATTCATGGGAGGTTTGCTATATGTGGAATTAAAACTTGAAGTAATTCTGTCAAGTATTTACAATACATTGATATTAAAGCTTTTTTAAATTACAAAAATAATTATTGTGATTTAATTCACGATTTAAAGAAGTTGAAAGGACGAACGTCAAGTACAATTGGTATAAACCTATGATTTGTTCCACAAATTTCTGAACATTGTCCGTAGTATTTTCCAGGTTTGAGAGAAAATATGTTTACAATATTTAGACGTCCTGGGGTTGAGTCTGCTTTTACCCCTAGTCTAGGGATTGTTCAAGCATGAAGTACATCAGTAGAAGAAATAAAAATTTGTGTGGGGGTTTTAGAAGGGATTACAGTGTGGGTGTCTGTGTCTAACAGACGGAATTTGTAGTTTTCTCTTTCCATGAATGAATCAAATTCAATATTTTTAAAGTCTCTATACTCATAGGACCAGTATCATTGATGACCTATAGTTTTTAGAGTAATTGGTTGAGAGTTTGTTTCTTCTGACAGGTATAACAATCGTAAAGAAGGGAAAGCAATTAAGATTAGTACTATGCCTGGTAAGAATGTTCATAGAACTTCTAAGTTGTGATTTTCTTTTTGCTTAGTAAATGTAAATTTTGATATTGAAAATTTAAAAAATACATAAATAACAAGAAACATAATAAGAATTAGGATAGATATAATATGGTCATGTAAAAAAACAAATTGTTCTATTAGAGGTGAGTATCTGTTTTGAAAGTTTAGTTGTTCTCAGTTAGCCATGTTAAGTATATAAAGTAATTTGTCTCAATTTTTATAAGATAGTTTTGCTAGTGATTTATCTCTCTTTTCTTACAATACAAAGTTGTGAAAAAGAGTGAGAGGGCGGTGGGGTAATTCTTTTTCATTCTAACAGAGGGGTAGAGTAGATAAGGGTAAAGGCGTTTCGTTGGGAGATCATACTTTCTCAGATAATGAAAAATAGGAAAATAACCCTAAGTGATGAAATTATAGACCCAATTCTTGAGATTATATTTCAAGAGAAAAAGGTATCTGGATAATCTACATACCGTCGAGGTATTCCGGCTAGACCTAAAAAGTGTTGTGGAAAAAATGTTAGGTTTACCCCTAGGAATATCTGTAAAAATTGTGAAATTATTCATTTATTGTTAAGGGTTGTGCCTGAAATAAGAGGATATCAATGGGAGATTCCAGCGATAATAGCAAATACTGCTCCTATAGATAAAACATAATGGAAATGTGCTACAACGTAATAAGTATCATGAAGTACAATATCAAGAGAGGAGTTGGAAAGGACTACTCCGGTTAGTCCTCCACAGGTGAATAGGGAGATAAACCCAATTCTTCACAGTATTGCCGGGTTGGGCTTGATTTCCGTTCCATATAAGGTTCTTAATCATCTGAAAACCTTAATTCCTGTTGGAATTGCAATAATTATAGTTGCAGCTGTGAAATATGCTCGAGTATCTAAATCTATACCTACTGTAAACATGTGGTGTGCTCATACAATAAACCCTAGGAGACCAATTGTTCTTATAGCGTATACTATCCCTAAATGTCCGAATACTAGATGCTTTCCCCTATAGTGGGCAATAATTTGAGAAATGATTCCGAATCCGGGAAGAATCAGAATATATACTTCTGGGTGTCCGAAGAACCAAAATAAGTGTTGATAGAGAATCGGGTCTCCTCCTCTAGGGTCGAAGAAGGATGTGTTAAAGTTACGATCTAGTAGCAATATGGTAATGGCCCCTGCTAGAACAGGTAGGGCTAAAAGCAGTAAAACTGCCGTGATTAGAACAGATCAAACAAAGAGGGGTATACTTTCCAGTATTATAGAGGATGTGCGCATATTAATAATTGTTGAAATAAAGTTTGTTGCCCCTAAAATAGATGACACTCCGGCTAGGTGAAGGGAAAAAATTGTCAGATCCACTGCTGGACCTCTATGTGCAAAATTGTGTGCCAGAGGAGGGTATACGGTTCACCCTGTACCGGCCCCCTGTTCTCTGACGGTGCTAGAAGTAATAAGAAAGAAAGACGGTGGTAGAAGTCAGAACCTAAGATTGTTTAAGCGAGGGAAAGCTATGTCTGGAGCCCCAATTATAAGAGGAATTAATCAGTTTCCGAATCCTCCAATTAGAATAGGTATTACAAAGAAGAAAATTATAATAAATGCATGTCTGGTAACAGTTACGTTGTAAATTTGTTCGTCTCCTAATAAGCTTCCTGGTTGGCTAAGCTCAGAACGAATTAGTATGCTTAGGGAGGTTCCTACAGTTGCTCTTCAGATACCAAAAATAAAGTAAAGGGTTCCAATGTCTTTGTGGTTTGTAGAAAAAAATCATCGCAGTAATTGACTTAATAAAAAATTTTTTAA